GCAATTTGGCGAAGACAAAATTACTCGAATAAAGAGCCGAATTAATACAGGTCAAACTAAAGATATTAAGCATAACAGGCATTTTGTTCTTGGAGATAATTTCATTTTGATTGAGTTATTGATATGAAGTCAAAAGGAAGAAAGTAAGGTAGAAAAAATTCTTCTTTGTCTTTGAATTCACCCAATCAAAAACCCTCCCACTCTCAAATAGAATAGAAGAAATTCGACTTTCATACAATATCTTAATTGAATTATATGTAATGATCAATAAATTGAATTATATTCTATATATATACGTATTAAAATCTTAGCAAGAATATATTCTTTCAATTAAATATTTGAATTAGAATTGACGATCAACCAATACCAGCATTATTCTTTATTAGTGTCGAATAAAAATTTAAATGGGGCGTGGCCAAGTGGTAAGGCAACGGGTTTTGATCCCGGTATTCGGAGGTTCGAATCCTTCCGTCCCAGATCATATTCCACTCTAAATATCAATTTGATTAGAATAAAAATAAGTAGAATAAGATTTTTGTGAACAACTTTCTGTTTATGTTTAAAGGTCTAATATTGAATAGAACGTGATGCTTATTTCTTTTTTTTATGATTTTTGATTCCTATATAATTTTTAGAGTAGATTGAAATTAATTAGAAAGGGGACGTCTTAAGTTAAATATCTTTGTTTGTCTGAATTTCATTAATAAATAATAAAATGACGCGATCTATTTTATTTGAACTTTTAGGTATTTCGTGTTTGACTCTAATGAATAATTAGAAATCTATGAAAAGAGTGGGAAGAATTGAGATAGAGGAATTCATTCATTTGATTCACTTTCCTTTTTCCTTTATTTCTTTTATGACAATCTTATAGAAAGATTACTGAATCTTAAGTTAAACAAAATACGAAAATACATATATAAAACTAGAAAATGCATAGTCTATATGTATATATTATTATTGTTCTATAGTTCTATTTCAGTAAGAGCCGTTTTTCGTTGTGAAACAAAAATTTTATGATCTCTTAAATTGAAAGGGCAAATTTCAATATCTAACCATATTTAACATAGAATATCTATAAGAGTAACAATTGTTTAATCTATCTGATAGATATAGATAGGAACTATTCTTTTAGCTATTTTATAAAATAAGAATCGAAAAAATAAGGACTTAAATCTTCCCTCCCATCAGTCTTTTTTATTCATTTCATAAAAATAAACGAAAAAATTTAAGTTATTCCCTTTTTATTTATATTTTATTATATAATAATTTTGATAATTTAAAAAAAATCTTGCATTTATACTATACAATAAAATTGGGATTACGAAGAAAAGCGATCGATTACTATGTAGCGAATGCACCAATGATTATTCACGATTCCATAATTGAATCAATTGCATACCGGTTCCAAATTAGAGAAATGTTATGGTAAAACTTCGTTTGAAACGATGTGGTAGAAAGCAACGTGCGACTTGAAAGACATGATCCATTGTGGGTTTTTACATCCACCATTTTATATAAGAAAGAATGAAAGTGCTCTTGACTCGACATCATTTATTCTGTTTAGCTAGAAACCCCATTGGGTTGTAATGGAAATAGTTCATGATGGAGCTCGAGTAGAAAGTATTGATTCATTTCTCCGGGGCAAGAGTCTATGGTTAATGCCAATCAATAAATTGGAACAACTTCGTAAGTATATCGTTGATAGAGAAATCGAAAGGGTTTTACGTTCCCAATCTAAAATAAAATTTCTTGAAATTGAAAAAAAATATTTCCATACAAAGTGTATCACATAAAAATCAACCCTTTCCTTTCTATGATTCTTTACTAGAAATCAATCGCAAAAAAAGGTATGTTGCTGCCATTTTGAAAGGATTAAGAATCACTGAAGTTATGTCTAAACCCAATGATTTAAAACAAAGATTAAAGGATCCCAAAACAAGAAAAGATCTTTTCCATTGTTTCCATAATCGGATCATAATAAAAATGCAAATAGATTTGAAACGAAAGAAACAAAAAGGGGGTTTAAAGACCACTCAATAAATGAAATGCTTAAATATTTTCCTTTGAGCCACTTGAAAGTTATCTAACTTGAGTTATGAGTACAAATGATTTTTTTTTAAGTAAAAAGGGGGGATTTAAACCAAAATCTAATTTATTTAACCATTTTATAGACCCATTTGTGATTGTATGTAATCCTATACATTAAGTAGAACTTAGAATCATTTTTAACGAGCCGTACGAGGAGAAAACTTCCTATACGTTTCTAGGGGGGGTTATTTTTTTACATCTATCCCAATGAGCCGTCTATCGAATCGTTGCAATTGATGTTCGGTCCCGAAGAGAAGGGCGAGATCTTCGGAAAGTGGGTTTTTATGATCCGATAAAAAATCAAACTTATTTAAATGTTCCTGCTATTCTATATTTCCTTGAGAAAGGTGCTCAACCTACAGAAACGCTTCAGGATATTTTAAAGAAAGCGGGGGTTTTTAAGGAGTTT